AACGAGTCATGAAGGGTATAACGAACATACCCTGTCTCCACATTGGATCAAGAACAGGGTCAGAAGGATCAAAAACTGCTATTTCATACAGGGCCATCGAACCGGCCCAACCAGCAACCAAAGCTGTATGCATTATATGAACAGAAAGCAACCGTCCGGGATCATTCAATACAACGGTATGAACACGATACCAAGGCAAACCCATGGAAATACCCCTTTATGAAAGAAAAAAGACACTATGTAACTTTATTGCATTGTAAAAGACTATACTATGACTATGTTATGGACCCCCCTATTTAGTTTTAGTAAATTATTTCAACGCAAGGGTTCATATTTGTTCTATTCTGTTGGTAATAATGGAACAATTTTGTTCGTAGGAACAAAGAGAAGCAGATTTATTCTATACTCGATAAGTACCAATACGCAATGGGGAAGTGAATGCCATTTTCTATGAGCGAATGTGCCCATACTTGTTCATCATTAGAGGACACTATTCGTAATAATTTTCCCTTTTTTTCTTGCTTTCTTTATCAAATTTTCATAAATGATGAATAAAATCTTATGAATTGAATAAAATCTGATTAGGATAAAGTACAATATTATAAAGAAAAAGAAAGGCTTTGTTACGTTTCCACATCAAAGTAAAATATAGTACTTAGTTCTTTTTTATTTCATTTAATGCCTATTGGTGTCCCAAAAGTACCTTTTCGAAGTCCTGGAGAGGAAGATGCATCTTGGCTTGACATATAGTGCGACTTGTCAGATATATTTGGTCATATGGGATTTCCCCGTTTTCTCCCCAATCGAGATATCCTCTGTTTCGCCCACGAAAGATTCATTTCATCATCAAAATTTTGGAGCGTGAAGTGCAATTAGATCCGTTTTGGGGGGGATTCGGATTACTATTATCAATTAGAAGAATTTATGGTTGTCTTAGTTGGACTACTACATTGAAGTATCCAGGCTCCGTTAAAAAAAACCAAGTGGTAATATATCTATTTCTATTTTATTTTATATCATAAAGTATTCCTTTTTTTAAAGAAAAATTTTTTTCAAACTATTATGTTAATCAATTGAGTAATATGCATGAATCCGTCAACCTTTTTTACGGAATGCATGAATTGAAAAAAAGGGGGGGATAACAAAAAGAAGTGGTAATGGGAACATTTGTACTATATGTGCAAATCAAAATCGGGCGGATCTTTACCCGGAGTAGAGCATAAACCTAAAAAGATTAAAGAGGCCCATTTAAGAACAAGAAAATGACATCGTGATTTGGATTGGATCTCGATGAAACAATCCATCAATGAGAAGTTAATTGGATAAGTTTAATGAATTCTTTTTTTTTTTTTTTACATTCGTTATAAGGAAAGGAAGACAAACTCATATTTAGTGAAAAAAAATCCTTTTATTATAAGTTAGAAGGAACTTGCTATGAAAAAAGAAAAAGTATTGGAATATACACATTGATTTTTTTTGAACCGTATGCGTTAAAAGGCGCCTGTACGGTTCTTAAGGGATACAATTTGACCCTAATCAACCGACTTTATCGAGAAAGATTACTTTTTTTAGGTCAAGAGGTTGATAGCGAGATCTCAAATCAACTTATTGGTCTTATGATATATCTCAGTATCGAGGATGATACCCAAGAGCTGTATTTATTTATAAACTCTCCTGGCGGATGGGTAATACCGGGAGTGGCTCTTTATGATACTATGCAGTTTGTGCAACCAGATGTACATACAATATGCATGGGATCCGCCGCTTCAATGGGATCTTTTATCCTGGTCGGAGGAGAAATTACCAAACGTCTAGCATTCCCTCACGCTTGGCGCCAATGAGGCTTTTATTTATTTGAGAGAAAAAAGAAGACTATGCCTTCGCCATATGAAATATGAATATGAATATTAAGTAATAATAGCATGGCACTTTGAATTCGATATAAAAAAAATTTTTTGTTTTCACAACATTAGCTTATGTATCGAGAGAGTAATATGATAAAAACGTATTTCCTATTTTCTTATTTTGGAAGTCCAGTTCAGCGTCACAAACTTTTTTCACACCAGAGGTCTCTTAACAATATTTCTATTTATGTTATGGAGCGAAAAAAAATTCTTTTTTCCTTAGTTTATTTATTATTTGATCAAATAAAAAGCAACTTTGGGATTGCTGAATGACAGACAAATCACAGACAAAAAAATATAATAAATATATATAGCAACGGAGCCATCATAGTATTTTTGAATTCCTCCGAAAGGAAGGGTGGTAAGTTGATCATTTACCGATCGGGGTCTGATCGATCCTATTTTTTATTTCTTTGATGGAAGGTAAGGGTCAATTTTATTGTAGAGCCGTATGCAATGCATAATGCCCGTACGGTTGTTCGATTCTATCTTTTTTTCTTGTTATTCTTTTATCTTTCTTTTATCTTCCCCTCATCATGAAAAAGAGAGAAACCTTTTATTATCTTATATCATCAGGGTAATGATCCACCAACCTGCTGGTTCTTTTTTTGAAGTAGCAACGGGAGAATTCATCCTGGAAGTGGGAGAACTGCTGAAACTACGTGAAACCCTGACAAGGGTTTATGTACAAAGAACGGGCAAACCCTTATGGGTTGTATCCGAAGACATGGAAAGAGATGTTTTTATGTCAGCAACAGAGGCCCAAGCTTATGGAATTGTTGATCTTGTGGCGGTTGAATGACAATAACCTGGATTTCGCGTCAATTCTGAAATGAACCCTGCCGAGTTGAATATTATTATTCTATGGAATCTTTTTTATTATTCTATTGAATAAAAGTAATTGATAATCATCCGGTTAGGATCGATCTAAACCAGCCCATTATGTATATGATTCAACATGCCAACGATTAAACAACTTATTAGAAATACAAGACAGCCAATTAGAAATGTCACAAAATCCCCCGCGCTTCGGGGATGCCCTCAGCGCCGAGGAACATGTACTAGGGTGTATGTGCGACTCGTTCAGATCATGAACTAGAACAAAGGAAAGAGAACAATGTTCGAATATCAATGATCAAATAGGATATAACGGAAAAACAAACTAGATTTCCTATCTAAAAATGGATGATATCCCTTTTATTTTGTATGAAATTTATGGTTTCTGTTGGTGTAAATCCACTCACCTCAATTCAAAATGAGAAGCAATTCTCCATTGGTAGCAAATGGTTATCCATTAAGCGGAGGAAATCTTAGTTAACATAGACCCCTCTTGCAAGAACGGACTAACAGGGTCAGTTACCCAGCCAACCTTCATAATTAAATACCGTTACTGTATAGGTAGAGCTTGTTGTGAAAGACCTATTACTGGATAATTCATGGGTAGAGCCGAAGAATGTGAACTATACAAGTTAGCAATAACATTGATTAAATGAAGTAAAGGCTCCGGTGTATAGAGAAGACCTCACCGTTGAAGAAGTAACCATAGAAACGATGGAATCCACTATTTCTTTATCATTACTTTGATTTTTTAATACCTAGTATAGTCAAATTTCGTATTTCGAGGTGAAATGTCTAGAAAAAATCAAAAATTGTGGTTGGGAAGGTTATAGTAGCCAAAGCCATTGGAATTCTTAGTTTATACATTGGAAAAATCAGTTTTGTTATTAATATACTAGGAAAGGGGCAAAAGAATAACTGAAAGAAAGGAAATCTAGGAAATCTATTAGTTATTCGTTAAAGTTTCATTTATTCAATGACCAGAATTAGACGGGGATATATCGCTCGGAGACGTAGAACAAAAATTCGTTTATTTGCATCAAGCTTTCGGGGGGCTCATTCAAGACTTACTCGAACTATTACTCAACAAAAAATAAGAGCTTTGGTTTCGGCTCATCGGGATAGGGATAGGAAAAAAATCCATTTTCGTCGTTTGTGGATCACTCGAATAAATGCAGCAATTCGCGAAAGGGGGGTATGCTATAGTTATAGTAGATTAATAAATGATCTGTACAAGAGACAGTTGCTTCTTAATCGTAAAATACTTGCACAAATAGCTATATCAAATAGGAATTGTCTTTATATGATTTCCAATGAGATTATAAAAGAAGTAAGTTGGAAGGAATCCACCGGTTAAACGGAGTTGCCCGGAGAATGAACTCCGGGAAGGTCGAATAAAAAAGAAAATAAAAATGAATAGAATATGAGAAAATATGAGAAAAGAAAGTAGTCAAAATAAAAATGAATCAACGCGTTCAAAAAAAAATTTTCTTCTTCCCAGATTCTTCTTTTTTTTCTTATGACACGAGAATTCAATCCGGATTCTTGGATTTTGACCACAAAATAGAAATCCGCGTTTGAGTTCGGATGGGGGTTTGAATTCAAGTTAATAAAGAGTAAACCTACCTTTTTCTGCCTCTAAGACTAGTAGTTCTAGTGGTCGACTCAGTTCTTTCAAATTGTTTCTCATTATTAAGAAAAGGTAACAAAGATAAAATACGAGCTTGTTTTATAGCAATAGTAATTAATCGTTGTTGTTTCAAGGTCAATCTATTTACTCGTCTAGATAATATTTTTCCCTGTTCACTAATAAATCGACTAATTAAACTCATGTTTTTATAATCAATTCGATCCCCCGATTGGATCGGGGGCAAACGCTTACGAAAAGATCGCTTGGATTTAAGAAAAGTTCGCTTGGATTTATCCATGGTTTGGTTAGTTTATTTCTTATCCCTAAAATCCTATTTCAGCCGGATCTATAATTAGAATAAATAAATAGGATTTGGTTTGTTTATAATTATTTTTAACTATGTTAAATATGTTATATATATAATGTCATTTTTCCCTTTCCTTGCCTTGTAAGATTAAGATAAGGGCGCAAGTACTCGCTTCAATCTATTTCTTTATCTCCACGTGAATCGTATGTTTGTAACAATATGGACAGAATTTTCGTAACTCCAATCGATTAGGCGTATTGTGCCGGTTCTTTTGAGTAATATATCTGGAAATGCCCGTTGATTCCTTATTAACACCGTTTCGAACACAAGCGGTACATTCCAAAAGAACCGGTATTCGCACATCTTTACCCTTGGCCATGAACCTCCTTTGGATTTTTCATTTACTCAACTCTTCCTCTTTCAATCCGAAACGAAAAAGAAGAAAGGAAGGAAAAAACAAAATAGAATTTGTAACTTGCTATCCTCTTATGCAAGATTTCACTACACTCAATATCGGAAATAAGATAGAAAGATTTCTAAACTTTCAAATCACAGTACAGCATTTTATATTTTATATAAGTATCTTGTATAATACTCTTTCCCTAGAACCACTGTTTGTATTCGACTTCCATAGAATGAAATATTCATTTCATTCCAACCAGAACCCGAGTCTCACAGCTGTTGAATGCACTTTTATTCTTTCTCTTTCCTCCCTTCTTCTAAAAAAGGGAAAAAAGAGAAAAGAGGGGGCTGATATTTAATTGTATCTCTAATATTCTTTATTCCGTCCCGCGCCAATAACTAGAATGGGAACGTCAACGCATCCGGGAAAAAACGATTAATCTCTATCAATAAACCTGCCAAAGAACCGAACCATAGAGTACTTAGTACCGGTGCCACGGAAAGATATGTTTTTAGATCTCGCATTGAAAAACCTCCTTCATTTTTTCATTTTATTGTAATCAATAAGATAATACATATTTAAATGTACAATTATCTAGTAAAAAAGATTTACTTTTTGTTAAATACAGAAAAAACGTCCTTTTCTTCTCCAATATTCCCCAAAAAGACTCAGTTATTTTTCCTTGGGGTTCCGTTCCATATTTCATATAGATAGAAGTCTTTTGCTATTATTATATGTTAAATGAGACCAAAAAGACGAAATGAAAAGAAAAATTCTAGGTTTTAATAGAGGAGATAACGATGTGGAAAACAAGACAGGAATTCTCTACAATGACACTGTAGACCAACGGAAGGGATGTAGCGCAGCTTGGTAGCGCGTTTGTTTTGGGTACAAAATGTCACGGGTTCAAATCCTGTCATCCCTACCTATTACTACTCCTTTGAGCAGTAATGAGGTATTTTTTAAGATCAACTCACAATGGACATATCATATAGAATCTTTCATTCTTATGACACTATATAGTATGCATACAATGACACTATATAGTATGCATACAAGATGTATTGGGGCCAATTCTTTTCTTTTTTCTTTACAGTATTCTCTTTTATGATAAGAAAGCGCTCTTAGTTCAGTTCGGTAGAACGCGGGTCTCCAAAACCCGATGTCGTAGGTTCAAATCCTACAGAGCGTGATTCGGATCTTCTTCGATCGAATTCGGCTGAAACACTAACTGGAACTGGAACAGCAATCTTAATTTGACCTCCTGGATATTAAACAAAGGAGGAGGTCAAAAAAAGGGGGGGATGTTAATTAATCAAAGGTCCAACTGATCGCCACGCCTGTATTGTAAATATGCAGTTACAAATAATCCAGCCAAAGTAATAGGAATTAGACCTAACACGATTCCAAAAAGAAAAACTTCAATCATTTCAATTTGTTTGAAAGGAGAAAAAAGAGGTAATATCTATACCTAAATATTAATCCAAATTACCACGAATCTCAATGACCAAGAATTGGTAATTGACACGATAAGTAACTAGAAATACACAGAAGTTCGCGGAAAGATTTCCTTTTATGAATTGTGCAATTCATTTCAAATAAGTCGTATCTTGCTCAGACCAATAAATAGAGCTGAGGTTATAGTTAAAGCCGTTAGTAGAAAACCGAAATAACTAGTTATTATAGGCATCAAGGAGCTAAATGAAATATGTTATTTTTATACATATGTTTATAAAAAAGCACTTACCTGAGTTTCATTTTTTACAAAATAGGAGAGAAACAAAAATACCAATTGCAAGCTTTTGATTCAAATATCATTATAGACAGCACTAACAAGGATAAAGTCACAGCTTTAGAAAAAGAAATTGATTAATCGTCTGTAACATCTACGCATACCGCGTTTGCAATCAGCGAATGCATTCTTGGATCATTTTTCAATTCAACTAATAAGAATTAGGTCGTGTAATTTCGTTTTAAAACAAAACTCTTTTCGAATCATTATGGAATCAAATTAGAAAATTATTACTATTTTTTTTTATCGAATCTATTTTCAATTTTAGAGCGAACAGTAATCTTATAAAACTTTTACTTTCTTTTTAACTAATTAGATTTCGTAATAGGTTATAATATCTTGCATATAATATCTTGAATGAATGAGAACAAAAAGTGATCACACGATCACTCGAAAAAAAAATAGGTGTTTTGGTTCAACTATATTATAAGACTAGTCATTTCTATTCTCTTTTGCTTTAGAAGTTCTAGTTTGTATCTTTCCTATTAGAAATCCGCCTCTTTGTAGTTAGGTCAAAAAAGAACCTTCAGATTTCAGATTTCGATCTAATACAACAATGCATGCATTAGTGATTCCAATTATTTCATTCGTTGTTCTTTTTCGTTTATCGAAGAAAATTTCCTATTA